TGTTAAAAAAAAATGATTCGCAGAGAAGAGAGATTTTTGTACTTTACTTAACTTATTTTTGAGTACAATATGATTTGAAGTGTATAAGAAGGATTGCATTTATTAAACACATATGCCGATAGCTATAATATCCGACTTCTCTTTTATTGCCGGTTCTATTCGGGACAGCCCGAGCCGTGCTCTATCAAAAGAGAATTTCTATTTAATGCAAAATTGAAGTAGGATAATTTTATGATAATTCCCTATCGAGAACATATCTAAATAATAGATGTCGGTGTAATAATTTAGGTTCTGGGGTTTACATATACTCATATGTTTTGTTATAATTGAAATTGAGAAGGATTTTTTGATTGAAAAAATCAATACTGATTAGTTCTGTCTCAATTTGTATTTTCTTATGTCATTAGGAAAACACAATTTGAGATTCAACTCCCAGAATCGTTCATGAATTCGAACTAAGCAGTCAATAGTTAACGGTTCAAGTTTGTCGGCTGAAAATCCCGAGAATGTTTTTAGCATTGTGGAGTTTCAGATCCTATACAATCAATCGAAGGGATGGATCAAATCCAAAAGGGGTCTTTCTTTTAGGAAAAGGATTAAGGAAAACAGGAGTCAAAGGACAAGTTTCAATAATCCGGAATCCGGGAAAATTTTCATCTATTTTGTCTCAGTTTGGCGGCATGGCCGAGTGGTAAGGCGGGGGACTGCAAATCCTTTTTCCCCAGTTCAAATCCGGGTGTCGCCTGATCAACAAAAAACTCGAAATCTCTTCTTCTCTTCGGTTCTGCTGATATAACTCGCAGAATTCTTCCCCGGTAGAAGCAGAGGAAACAGACTGTTAAGACTTTTTGTTTGCATGTGGTCTGAAGGTTTTCTAAACAAAAAGATTGTGAATCCTCGTTCGCATCTAAGATTCAAGGAAATAGTAAAATCTACTGGTACAGGGGCTCTCAAGACTTCACGATTCCCTTCTATTACTAAGGGAGTGTCTAATGGCTGGATCTTGAATCAGATTGTAGAGCCTGATATGAAATAAGATTCAATTAATAGTTTTGGAAAGGGGTGGAAATTGCTTTATATACGACGGACTCGCGCGAATCTCTGAGTGCTCGGGTATCCAATCAATATTCGATTGGATAGATAATTTCCTTTTATAGAAAAAGGGGCAAAAAGAAAGAATTTATTTTCGGCAACCCCTAGTCAAGCCCCCTGTTTCACAGCGATAATCGGGAAGGGGGTACCGGATTCGATCAAATGGAGAAATAGAGGTCTGTAATAGATAGTGATTTCTCTTTTTTAGAGATTTCTCCCTTTCTGTTTTTACTTACGAAGGTCAACAAAACAAAAAAAAATGGGCCTTATTATTCCTACATATTCCCATTCCCTTTGGATGTTACTACGTATTTTGCTTGTGTTTAATCTTTCCCAATTCGAAATCATAATCGATTTATTGGATTGGTTTCTCAATAGTGTTCGGTCAGAATCCCGTTTTGACTCTGCGCCATTGATTCCACTATTATTAGTGAGGAATATATTATTAGTGAGGAATAATGGAATAATTCCTTCGTATTTATAGAGATAGGGGACATAATTCACATGGATATAGTAAGTCTCGCTTGGGCTGCTTTAATGGTAGTCTTTACATTTTCCCTTTCACTCGTAGTGTGGGGAAGAAGTGGGCTCTAGAAGTACTACTAATTGAGTTGAGGAATCAAACCGTATCAATTGTTTTATAGATTGTTCTGCAACGCGTTTTGAACTATTTAAAATAAATATCTATGAATTTCGAATCCCATTGGACTCCAATGGAGTAATTTATGATATGAATCATACTCTTTCTCTCAAAGAGATATTTCAGCGATTCCCGTGGTTGTATTTCGAAAAGAAAAGGATTCAGAGAATTGGAAATTTATTCCAACCAAAAATTCTTCCGAAATTTTCCATTTCAATCAATGGAATGAGTTCTTACCATCTTTATAGATGGATACTGAGGAAAACCGGACTTTTTTTTTATTTCGTTCCCTCTTTACTGTTCAAAGAGGAAGTCGTTTTGTTAAGTGTATACGTACTTTCTATGAGAAATGATATAGAGATCATGGTTGTCTAACGAGAGACTATGGAATAATAAGATTTTGGCTGGGCCGAGTCACATATTGGGCATTTACAGCTTGGTTTCTAATTTAAGAAAGGCGATTTAGGCTTTATCGACTTATCATGAGCGTTAAAAATAGGTGAGGTTTACTCTTCCTTAGTAGTAAAAGGAAAGGGATTAGAATCTTAAGATAAGAATTATTTCAGATTGATCGGAACAAATAGATGTAGCAAATTGGGTCGTATGTGAATTCCATACAATATATCGAATTAATATAGACATATATGAAGAGAATATTGTAGATTGATCTATAGAAACTCAAGCCTTTATCTTTATTCTAGATTACAACTTTATAGACTAAGAGATAGATAGTATGGTAGAAAGAAAGATGCATCTATTTCTACCATA